AAAGATGTTAATCGTAAATAAGAAGATTGTTTACGAAGAAAAACTAATAAAAATTCACATTCAGATACATAAGAATTGTATAGGAACCGAAATAGTCTTTTATTTCCTTTTGAAAAAACATAAATAGATTTCTTTGGAGTAATGAGAAAACTATTCCAATTCCAATTATGATATTTATGAAGAAAGAATCGCAAGAAATGCAAAAGGGGAACATCTTGAATCCAGCATTGAAGGATTTGAACCAAGATTTCCATATGGATGGGATGGGGTATTAGTATATCTGATACATAATTTGAATGTAATAATTTGTCCTCTAAAAAAGGAAAAATGGAATGAATAGAGCGTAAATTATGAGATTTTGATATTTCTTTTTTTTCGAAATAAGATACTAATAGCAGCGAGAACGGAATTTCTACAAGAATTGCAAAACCTTCTGATATCATTTGAGAATAAAAATGGGAATAACAAAAATTGTTGTGGTGGTGACTAATGAATCGATTTTTGTTAGAATCATTAACCGCGGAAAGAAAATAATTCTGTTGATAGATTCGAATAATTAAACGTTTCACAAGTGCTAAACTGGATTTACTGTCATAACCAAAAACTTCCGTAGGTTCGTAAAAAAGAGAACCTTTTAAACCACGATCATGAGCAAGTGCATAAATATACTCCTGAAAGAGAAGCGGATATAGGAGGGGTTGTTGCCTAGATCTATCCTTTTCTAAATATCCTTGTAATTCTTCCATTTAGTTACATTTCTACTTGAACTATAAGCAGGAACATTTCTTAGGTTATCAAATAATACATAGTGCAATATGGTCAAAACAGGGTATCTATTATGTGTATAGTAAGAAAAAAATATATACCCCCGGAAACGAGGAGTCCACTCAACAGATCTTTTTCCTCTCTTCTTCTATCCAACCGGGTGGTTTATCTTCGTTATAATTACAAGAGGGCAAAAAATCCTTTATTTTTGCAACCTAATCGCTCTTTTGATTTTGGAACAAATTCTTTTATCAGTATACTGTTTCTTCTACACATCTGTCTCCAATCGATGGAATAGTTAGGATTTTTTTTTAAGAAAAAGAATCAATGGTCCACTCACAGGAGAACCCTTTCCCCCACCGGGCACTAATTTATTTTTAACATCTAATTAGATCGGGTAATTATTCAAATTAAGAATATTAGCTCGTTGCTTTTTTTAACAGAATTGGAACCAAGAGGTTCTATCCATTTATTCACTAGACCAAACTATAAATGGATGCTAATTTCTTTTGTCCTCTTCCACACAAATCAAAACAAAATTTTGTAATGATCCGATAAGGATAAACTCCAAATTCTATCTAAATTCTACTACTAAAAAAGAAGAATATACGAAATAAAAAATTCGATTTTTTTCTTATTATTACGACATGCTATTTTTCCCATTCATTACCTTTCAGGATCAGTCGCGGTCTTATAGACTCTACCAATAGTCTGGACGAATTCGTTGCTTCATCCAAAAATGTGTAAAAGATCATAGTCGCACTTAAAAGCCGAGTACTCTACCGTTGAGTTAGCAACCCAAATAAATATGATATGTAGAGATGATAAAAAAAAATCAATTGAATTGCACTGCACCACTCCATCAAAACATTGAACTAAAAAGAAATTGAAAAGAAATATTTTAGGGTCAATTTAAAAAACAACGGAATAGAAATATCAAAATTGACAGGTCGCTCATTTTTTTTTCGTTAAGAAAATACGTCTTGTATAAAAATAGATCCGACAAAAACCCATTGACCGAAGTGAAGAAAAAGGCAATAGGGGTCGGGATAAACGATAAACGGATCCATTTATCTACGATCGATCAAATTATATTTCTTCGATACACCATTGTCAATATAAATGGAATGTCGAGAAAACAAATGAATAAGGAAATCAAATAAAGACTTGTGTTGGATTGGCACAACATAAAAAAGAAATTTAGATGAAAAATAAGGACGAGGTGAGGTGGAGAAAAAATATTGGATTTATTCAATCAATAGAGGTCCAATAAACAAGATTTACTACTTTTTTGTTGGTGGATTCCCCTACAAAAAGAAAAAAATGAAGATATTAAAGATGAAGTATGAATAGAAAAAGAAAAGGGAAACTTGTAGGTAAATAATTACAAAAAATAGATACTAGTTAACCCCCTTTTTTATTCATTCATTTTGTTTTTTCCTTTAATTAACTCGAAGTTCTTTCTTGAAAGAATTCTGCCTTCCTTAAAATATCATGAACAGTTCCTGTAGGTTGAGCGCCTTTTTCAAGGAAGTATAGAATAGCGGGAACATTTAAATAAGTTTGATTCTGTATCGGATCGTAAAAACCTACTTTTCGAAGATCTCTTCCTTCTCTTCGGGATCGAACATCAATTGCAACGATTCGATAGATCGCGCATTGGGATAGATATAAATAAATAATGCCCCCCCTAGAAACGTATAGGAGGTTTTCTCCTCATACGGCTCGAGAAAAAATGATTCTAATTTCTGTGTATAATAGCAAATGGATACATAAGAGCATGAATTATACTATGATTTTAGTTATTTTTTGTTCTTCACTACACTTACAGAAAAAAAAAGAAATATCATTTGTACTCATAACTCAAGTTGGATAATTCGTAAAGAATTCGAAGTTAAATCCTTAGAAATTTATTGAGTAGTCTCTAACCTCTTTTGTTTGTATCGTCTCGAATCTATTTTTTTCCTCATTCTAATAAAATTATTGAGACAATTGATGAAAATTGTGTTTCCTTGTTCCGGAATCCTGTCTCTTTGCTTTGTAAAATCCTTGGGTTTAGACATTACTTCGGTGATTCTTACTTCTTTCAAAATGGCAGCAACATACCTTTTGTTTTTTGTTATTTATTTCTATGGAAAAGAAATATGAAGGATTGATTCCTTTGTAATACACTTTAAATCGAAAAAGTTTTCCAAATTCCGACAAATTTTACTTTATTTTGAATTCAAACTTGTTCGAATTTGAACCTTTCTATTTATATATTGATATTGAGGATATACTTACAAAGTGAGTCTCACTTATTCATTGTTACTAACCCTAGATTTTTCCCCCGATAAATGAATAAATAAAAGATTTTTTACTCGAGCTCCATCATGTACTATTTTTATTTACCAACCCAATACAGATTAGGTTCTTAGCAGGAACAGAACAAACTATGTCGAGTCAAGAGCATCTTCATTCCTATAGAAAACGGTGGATGGAAAAATCCACAGCGGATCGTGTCCTTCAAGTCGCACGTTGCTTTCTACCACATCGTTTCAAACGAAGTTTTACCATAACATTCCTCTAATTTAGAATTTAATTTTGAACCAGTATGTAATTGATTCAATATGGAATCATGAATAGTCATTGGCTCAACCGATAGATAATAATCTATACTTTCTATCTTTCTCTCTACGTATAAATATTTATACGTAGAGAGAAGGGGGTTCATTTATTTAACCTAACCCCCTATTCATTCTATCATACATATGAATGAAACATATTTCTAAAAAGGACAAATAAACGAGTTTACTTAAATATTATTTGATTTCCATTTTCAACAGATTATTCGAGATGGGCAATTATGAAAGGATCCTTTTTCTCGAACAAAAAAATTATAAATCTCAAAAGAACGACCTTTAATGGATTTCCAATCACGTAACAAAATAAGTTCTTAACCAAATATAAGCTATTCTGATGACTCGAAAGGGTCGGAAGTTTCTATATAATAATAATATTGATTTCCCATACTTCTTCGAAGTATCAAGGTTTATTTTATATTATATGAAGTAAAAAAAAGAAGATCTGGATCAATTTGTTTTTCCTATTTGTTCTTTCTCGGCTTTAGAAGTTTTAAGACGAACGATGAAATTAGTATCAAAAACTGCGTACTCTTCAGTTTCCACATTTTATGTGGAATTGGGATACGCCCTTCATTTTCTTTAGACTTTCTTTGGGGAAAAGAATAAAGAGCCCCTTCTTTCACATTTCGATTACGAACGCATCGTGTGAGAATTCACATTTCATGAATATGGAACATAGGTTTTCTTATGAAAGAAAAGATAGAATTCTCCGAATTATTCCTAGAATCAAAAACAAAGGATTGGATCACATTGTATCCAACATTAAACAGAAAGTTGTTAAAGAGAAGAATCTTTTGTTTCTGATAGAGACAATCTGGGACGGAAGGATTCGAACCTCCGAGTAACGGGACCAAAACCCATTGCCTTACCGCTTGGCCACGCCCCATTTCGATTTATATTCGACACTAATAAACACTAATATTAGTATTGGTTATTCGTCAATACAAACCAAAATATGAAATATTTTGTTGCTAGGATTCAACACATAGAAATATGAAAAAAAATGATTGATCATTACATAGAATTCAATTAAGATATTGTATGAAACTATAATTCCTTGTATTCTCGTTTGAGAATGAAAGGAAGGATTTTGGATTGGGGAGAGTTCGAAGAAAAGGAAGGATTTTTTTACCTGCCTTTTTTTTAAGTTTTCCTTCATAAAAAAAACTCAATCAAAATCCAATTTTCTAATCTACAAGAACGAAATGTTTGTTATGTTTAATATCTTTAGTTTCATCTCTATCTGTTTTAATTTGACCTTTGATTTGAATAGTTTTTTCTTCGCCAAATTGCCTGAGGCTTATGCCCTTTTCAATCCAATCGTAGACGTTATGCCTGTCATACCTTTATTCTTTTTTCTCTTAGCTTTTGTTTGGCAAGCTGCTGTAAGTTTTCGATGAAATATTTCATATTCCGCGAAATTCAGTATTTATTCGAAAAAATGGATAAGATCAGAGAAATCTTACATTTTGAACCCTCGATTCAAAAATAGAAATTCTTATATATTGAATAACCTAACCGCGGTGAGAAATTTTAATCCACTTATTTCCCCGTTCTGACCTTCCGGTGAACAAGGACTTTATAAGGTCCCCCACAATACCAAATAATGGATGTGGCAAAAATTTTTTTGTAATGAAGGAATTAGATCCTTCTTTCTTATTACAAATAAATTCGTGAAAATCCCGCCCCCCCTTTTTTTTCATTTTTTGGGTGTCATGCCAAAATAGTGTATGTAATAAATCAAGGTAATTCATTTCCTAAAAAAAAAAAGATCTTGGAGATTGTGCAATGCTTACTCTCAAACTCTTTGTTTACACAGTAGTAATATTTTTTGTTTCTCTCTTCATCTTTGGATTCTTATCTAACGATCCGGGACGTAATCCTGGGCGTGAGGAATAAAAAAATATTTTTCGTTTTTCTTTACTTTATTTTGTTTCTTAGTTTTTTTTATGTATGGAATTTACCTATGATGAAAAAGGAAAGGTATTTACATTTTTCAAATTAGAAAGTCTGAAGTGATCAGAGGGAGCGGAGAGAGAGGGATTCGAACCCTCGGTACGAATAATTCGTACAACGGATTAGCAATCTGCCGCTTTAGTCCACTCAGCCATCTCTCCCTATTGAAAATTTCCATTTTTTTGTGTGATGTAACACGTGAAGTAAAGGTTGATAAAAACTCTTGGTTTCCTTCTTTATTATAATGATATAATAACATAATGATAACAATATATTCGAAATGGATAACATCTTAGATAAGATATTTACGAATTTGATCAGTAATTCCATTTCGATAATGATTCGAAACAGATATCTACCAATGGAATAGATATAGAAAAAATACCTTACTTCACTTCTTTTATTTTGTAAGAAAGGCGCATTACCCCGGCCTGGTTAAGTAAAGTACCGGCCGGGCCATTACATCACTTCTTTTGTTCTAATGAATTATTCATAGATCAAACGATTTCATTATGTAGGATTTGATATAAAATCAAAAATACTTGTTATTGAAACAAGAACAGGGGCAATTTCCATTCCTGTGATAGAAGTGCTATTTCTTAGTATTATTAATACTATAGTATGGTATAGTTATAATATAACTCATTTACTTGTTCAAGGGACAGGCTTTATTTGAATACTTGAGATCCAATTGGCCCGAATTCATCTGATCTTTCAGTTGAAAGGAAAGTTGAAAAAGAAACGTGGAATTTCTCATTTTGACGGTCCAGCCTTAATAACTCCTTTGATCCGAGACCGTTAGTAATGACTTCCAGCAAAGGAAAAGCATATATATAATAATATAATCGAACTTTCTTTTTATGTTTTTTATGTTTATGTTATTTAAATAAGCTTTCCACCCTTACCCCATTTTTTCAAGTCCCCAGTGGGACGAAGTGTCAACGCTATCATTTCTTTGATGCTATCTTTATAGCGTCTCATTCCTTTGTTCGACAAATGATCCATTCATATACAATAATGAATATGTAGCGGGTATAGTTTAGTGGTAAAAGTGTGATTCGTTCTATTAACAACTTAAATAGTTAGGGGGTCTTTCGGTTTTTTTCATATTCCGATCAAAAACTTTATTTCTTAATAAAGGATTAATCCTTTTACCCTCAATAGCATATTTGATTTGAGGAATCATATGCATTCTCACGATTTGTATCCAAAGGTCAATTCGAAATTGAATAAAAAAATGGGATTATGGAGTCGCGAAGCAAAATTTTTTTTATTGGATCAAATCTTCCAATTCAATGAGTATGAGTAAAGGATCTATGGATGAAGATACAAAAATATATTTCCAATCGTAACTAGATCTTTCATTTTTGTGTTGTAAAGAAAAGATTGAAGCAAAATAGCTAGAAAACGATGATTTTGGTTTACTAGAATGATCGGCATATTGTTTCGGCTCGGTGGAAACCAAATTCTTTTCCTCAGGATCCCGCGAGTGGAAATAGGGGACGAAGTAACTAGACTAAACAGATTTGGTATAATCCTCCCTCTAGAGGGATCATCTAGAAAGCGAGTAGCTTTGTATGCATTCAAGCCGACATAGATGTTATGGATCTCATTTTTTCTCTGGGAATACATCGACTTTCCATAAAGGAGCCGAATGAAAGCAAAATTTCATGTTCGGTTTTGAATTAGAGACGTTAAAAATGATCAATCAACGTCGACTATAACCCCTAGCCTTCCAAGCTAACGATGCGGGTTCGATTCCCGCTACCCGCTCTATATTCCTTATTATACATGCGTTATCCATTTTTATATGCATCCTTAATTTTATTACCCAATCCATTTTCCGTGTAATCTTTTTTTTGAAAAAAAAATAAAGAAAGGAAGAATTTTAAAAAATAAAATAGGAATGAAAAGCGTCCATTGTCTAATGGATAGGACAGAGGTCTTCTAAACCTTTGGTATAGGTTCAAATCCTATTGGACGCAATTTTTTTCCATATTTTTTATGTCTATCCCAAGAAATCTTTTTTGAATGATTCGAATAAGAAATATTTCTCAATGATTACTCTTGTACTAAGAAAAAGAATGATAAATTTATGCTTGTTCTTCAAGTAGAAACAGTTCGATCTGTTCCTGAATAGCTTCCTTCAAAAGGG